GAATAAAAATTTATACTGAACTTAAACTTAATTTTAAGAGATGCAAGCGGAACGGAATTGATAAAACAGTCTTAGAAACAGAATTCTCCCACTTAGGCTTACTATGCTTTGGGATTTTTTTAGAATATTATTTATTTTCTATTTATTTATTTTTATAGTATAATATAACGGTATTGATATTGATATTCTAATCTACTTGATTGATATTCTAATCTACTTGAATATTGAATACCAGAAAACTATATGATATGAATATTTATTATTATTAATATCTATCTAATTTATTTATTTTATATCTATGTCTTCTCCGTTCTTTTATTACCCTCCTGTCCTGTCGTGTTGTCAATTGACAGTATGACTTAGGGGTCAATATAATTTGACCGACCAAATCCTATTTTGGTAAACCATCTTGAATCTACTGCAGAGTGAAGGATCATGGATCCAACGCATAACCCTTTGTGAATGAGAGAGATAAAGATGAGAAAGACCAATGAAATAAAGTTTCAAGGTTATATAGTTTAATGGTAAAGTTTGATTTGATTACCATTAACTAACCCCCAGAATACTTAAGGAGTTTTTCCGTTTGATTTATATACTATGGATCTACTAAAGACGGATCTCGGCCTGAGTTATATTAAGTTAAAGTTAATAAGGTAACCCTACTAGGCCTTATTACCCTATTATGTTTTTCCTATTCTATTTTTATATTACCTCAAGGTATTTTTCTTATTACCTATGGTATTTGTCTTATTACCCATATTCTAGTGCTTTTTGATTTGGCCGGCCCTCGGGACCTTTTATTTCTAGTTGATTTATGAAGGCGGCCGTAGGCCCCTATGGTCCAGTGGTTACGACCTCTCTCTTTCACGGAGAAAACGAGGGTTCAAGTCCCTCTGGGGGTGTACCAAGACTAAAGACTATAGGAGTGGTATTTTCTATCAAATGATCCGTAGCCGTATTTGTCAAGTCTGCCTGGTAGACGAAAGGAAGTTTATTATGGAACGTCTAAAAAATTTAGGCGTTGGGTCGATGCCCGAGTGGTTAATGGGGGCGGACTGTAAATTCGTTGACAATATGTCTACGCTGGTTCAAATCCAGCTCGGCCCAACAATTTGCCAATCTACTATCAGACGGTAGAACTCTCTTGTTCTTAAGAAATACCTTACCTGATACAAGAGAATAAAAAAGAATTCAAATTTTCTGCTAGATCTCTTCTTATTTCCCTGGGATTGTAGTTCAATAGGCTAGAGCACCGCCCTGTCAAGGCGGACGTTGCGGGTTCGAGCCCCGTCAGTCCCGACGGATCCAATAAGTACATCAATTCGCCTCTCCATTTTCTGTGAAAGAGGGGACAGAGAGCATAATTGAATCCCGAAGAGGTTTCCTCTCTTTTTTTTTCAGGATTCTGTCAAAGAAAGAATAAACCCTAAACTAAAATTAAAATAACTAAAATAGTGAAGTTGATAGAATATTCCATCTTTTATCCCGCGCCTCATCTTTCTCATACTTCTTTGTCTTCCAAAGAAAATTGGATCATTAAAATTTAGAACCTAATTCCTCTCTTTTTGGGTTTTTAATGGAAACGGATGGGTGGTTAGATGATACTTCGTTTGACTACATACAAAAAAAGAACAGAAAAGAAGGATAAAAAAGGAATTTTTGCTCGGTCGGGGAATCCAAGATTGGATTCGGTATGGATAAAGGATCTTCGTATGTTATACTATTCAATTCTCGACGACGAATTAATTTAATAGCTCAGATATTGTTATTCATGATATGATATTGATCCGATTCAAGATCATCGATAGGTAATGCATTCATTGAATTGACAGGTGAAAGATTTATCATCTCTATGGGATTAAATCCCGAGTTATTGTGAAATAAAAAAACGATGAGATTATGGAAGTAAATATTCTTGCATTTATTGCTACTGCACTGTTCATTTTAGTTCCTACTGCCTTTCTACTTATAATTTACGTAAAAACAGTCAGTCAAAACGATTAATTACTTTGAATGAAACTTGACTTCTGAATTCTTATCCATATTTTAAGAAATCAAAAGAAAAGTATTCTATTAAATGAAATCAACGGGCTATAATCGGCGGTATTCTATGGGATCCGAGAGTATGGTAAGAAAGAAATTTTTTTCTTATCATACTCTCTATTAGTGTTATAGTAATGTATAAAATAAAATTGTACTTGACTTTCTAATAAAGTTGGTATACTATATTAGCTTCTATCTTCAATATATGTAGTTATTTATCCATATATGGAATTGACGTAGGACCCGATTCTATTTCTTTGATACATCTATTTATTCCGATGAATCTGAAAAAATCGTTTTACTGTTATAGAATACATTTCTCCACTAGAATCCAAGGGAATTTTGAAATGAGGATCTTTTTATTTAAATTGAAAATTATTTCAATTTAAATAAAAAATGCGTTGCAGAACGATCTATAAAACAATTGATACCGTTAACTAAATTAGGAGTGCTTCTAAAGTCCACTTCTTCCCCATACTACGAGTGAAAGGGAAAATGTAAAGACTACCATTAAAGCAGCCCAAGCGAGACTTACTATATCCATGTGAATTATATCCCTTATCTCTATGATAGAATTATTCCATTATTGCTCACTAATAATAGTAGAATGAATGGTCCAGAGTCAAAAAGGGATTCTGGCCGAACACTATTGATGAACCAGTCAAATAAATCCATTTCAAAAATTCCTATATGATTTCTAATAGGGAAAGACTAAATACAAGTAAAATATACAATGACACTATAAGGGAATGTTACTAATGGAATGGAACATCTATTCTATCTAGTAATAAAAAAAGAGACCCATTCCTTTTTCTTGCCCTTCAAAGTAAAAAAAATTTCTATCTATTACATACTTTTATTTCCTATTTGATCTAATTCGTACCCTTTCCCGATTGTCTCTCTGAAGGAGTTGGGAGATAGTATATTATACTCTTGACGACGGGTCTAAAAAAAAAAAAAAAATTTTTTGCACTTTTTGTTTTCTATAAACTATAAAAAAATCCATCCAATATAATCTTTCTTTGAATTTTAGATTCAAGGATTTCCAAGCTTTTACAAAATCCCCAGAACAGAATAAGACAGCAGAACAGAATAATAGATTTAGATTCATTTGTTGATGAGGCGGCACCCGGATTTGAACTGGGGAAAAAGGATTTGCAGTCCCCCGCCTTACCACTCGGCCATGCCGCCAAAACGATACACAATAGGAAAAAATTTTCCTTTTTTCGGTTGGATTACTAAACTTTAGTTTATTGTACTTGCATCCCTTTTTTAATCCTTTTTCTAAATCTAAATTTATGTATAAAAATTAGAAAAGTTTTTATCCTTTCGTATTGTATTTAATTTATTTATTGTAATGTATTTGATCTACCCCCTCGATTGATTGTATCGTATCTTCCCACAATGCCGAAAAACTTCCACTCAACTTTCTATTGAAAAATAAAATGTCTATTTTCGCTTAAAAAAGCCGAAATTTATGACAAAAGGGAACCATTAACTATTCGTTGACTGAGAATTCGTGACTTATTCTTGGATTTGAATCTAAAATTTGATTTCCCTAATGACATAAGAAAATACAAATGGATACATACTTAATTGATTCTTTTGAATCAAAAATCCTTCTCAATTTCTGGATTCTATTATAACAAAAATGATAAGTATATGTAAACCCCAGAAGGGCAATTTTTACACAGATACCAAATTGGCTATTTAGAGTATGTTGCCTATAAACAAAAAAACGGGAATTAATTGGAACAAAAAAAGGCCCGGCTGGGTATTGACCGGGCCAGGCCCAAAAGGCACTTCGAACAAAATAAAAGCAAGAAGGTCTTCTTTATTTATCTTTCTATTCTATTTGGATCTTTCGAGCATCTAAATGGAATTGCTAATTCTATAATAACGATAAAGAATGTAAAAGAAATACTTTATTTAATCCTTACTTGATGTGTAATGTAACATAGTAATTATCTTTTTCAATTGGGAGAGATGGCTGAGTGGACGAAAGCGGCGGATTGCTAATCCGTTGTACGAGTTATTCGTACCGAGGGTTCGAATCCCTCTCTTTCCGTTTCCGTTGATGACTTTCTATTTTTTTCTTTCAATTTTTGCAAACCCCTTTTTATTTTTTTTTTCCTAATTAAATTAAATATGTGGAATAGCTAAAATAAAATATTAATAAAATTGTAAAATCAAACAAGAAAAACTCAATTTTTATTTTATTCTTCACGTCCAGGATTACGTCCTGGATCATTGGATAGGAATCCAAAAATGAAGAGAGAAACAAAGAATATTACTACTGTGTAAACGAAAAGTTTGAGAGTAAGCATTACACAACCTCCAAGATCATTTTTTGAAAAAGAAAAACGAGAAAAGATAATAGATCCTCCACTTTTATATCACATATCCTATTTTGACACCAAGAAATGAATTATAGAAATAGAAAAGAATGTTCAGAAATTCAAATCAAATGAAGTTGAAATTTGTAATAAGAGTCTTTAATTTAATTACCACAAATCACTTTCATACCCACAATTAGATATTCTAAGGGACCCTAAGCTCATAAGGTATTTCCCCGAAAAAGGATTAAAATGGGGAAAGGAAATAGGGCGAGCCGGATTTCTCGCGACTATCCGAGAGTTTGAATCGAAGGTTCATACTGTCAGACTTATTTGATCTTATCAATTGTTATAATTTTTCTCGAATAAATCATGAATTTTCTAGGATAGTATTAAAGCTCTTATCGAAAACTTACAGCAGCTTGCCAAACAAAGGCTAAAAGAAAAAAGAACAGGGGTATAACTGGCATGACATCTACGATTGGATTCAAAAAAGCATAGGCTTCGGGCAATTTGGCGAAGAAAAGACTAGTCGGATAAAGGGCAGAATTAAGACAGATCAAACTAAAAATATTAAGCATAACAGACTTTTTTTTTTTCGTCGAAATAATTGCATTTTGATTGAGTTAAGGAAAAATGAAGAAAGTAAGGTAAACAAAAAAATCCTTCTTTTTTTTTTTTTCTGCTCAATCAAAAATCCTCCAATTCTCAAAGGAGAATAGAAGAAATCATACTTTCATACAATATCTTAATTGAATTATATGTAATGATCAATAAATTCAGTTGAATTCGAGATATACACATGCCAAAATCCTAGCATGAATCTATAATAGATTCTATAAAGATAAAGAAAAAAGAATTTCTCTAGATAGTTGGACTGGAATTGACGAAGACTTAATACCAATATTATTCTTTATTAGTATTAGTGTCCAATAAAAATGGAAATGGGGCGTAGCCAAGCGGTAAGGCAACGGGTTTTGGTCCCGCTATTCGGAGGTTCGAATCCTTCCGTCCCAGAGCGTATCCATTGTATCCTAATATTTGTTTTTTGTTCAAGGAGGTTCTGTTTCAAGGTCTAATATTGCATAGAATATTATATTATTCCTCCTTCTTTTTTGATTTTGAATGATTCTTTGCGGAAGCATATCTGAGTTTTTCACAAACTGAACTAAATCGAGTTCAAATGATATGCAAAAGTAACTGAACCCCTTTGTGACCCAGATAAAGCTAAGATGGGCCGTAGATCATAGTTGTAGAAAGATTACTTAACCTCATCAGGTTAAAAAAAAAAATATGAAATGAAAATACATATAAAAGAGGAAGCGCTTAACCTATAGGTATGTATTCTTATCCTGTTTCAGTGACAATAGTGTTTCCCTTTTTGTGAAAAAGAATTGGCATCCCTAAAATATTTTATTTAACAATGATATATATTTTCGATATTTTTTTTATTGTTTGATTTAGCTTATTTGCTTTACATCATTGACAATTCCATTCGAAAAGAAACAGAGATTTTTCTTTCTTATTTCTTATGATAATAAAAGGGAGTCTTTACTGTAAAACTTGACTCAAATAATGATGTAGAAGTTGGAAACTTTTTCAAGTATCAAGATTTGTAATGATTCCTTATGGGTTGACTCTTTGGGAAGTTGGAAATGGGCCGGTCTATCTTATTGAGTCACTTGAAGAGGCAGAGTAAAATAGAATTTCTTTTTTCGTGTGATTTCTGTTAGTTATGTTATTTCTATATCTATTTAGTTTAGATTTCTAGATATTTCTGTTAGATATTTTTTTGAAATAGATATTTCTAAAAAAACGTTCCATTCATACAAAAAAGCTGGGGTCTTGCTAATATTTCTTCAGAAAAATCTTTATTATCTATGTAGATAAGAAAAAATATAAATTACTTTGTCTCTGTACCGACTGAACCAATGACTATTCATGATTCCATAATTGAATCAATTCCGTACTGGTTCCAAATTAGAGGAATGTTATGGTAAAACTTCGTTTAAAACGATGCGGTAGAAAGCAACGTGCGACTTGAAGGACACGATCCGGTGTGGATTCTTTTTCTTACATCCACCATTTTATATAGGAATGAAGGTGCTCTTGGCTCGACGTCATTTGTTCTATTCTACTAGAGCCCTTCTTTTTTTTTATTGGGTTGTAATGTAAATAGTTCATGATGGAGCTCGAGTAGAAAGTATTGATTAATTTCTCAGGGGCAACGATCTAGGGTTAATGCCAATTCATAAATTGGAACAACTTCGTAAGTATATCTTCGATATAGAAATCGAAAGGATCCGATTCGAGCAATTTTTCAATTCAAAAAATTTGTTGGAACGGCTAAAACTTTTTGATACGTAGTGTATCGCGCACGAATCAACCGTCGGTATGATTCTTTGATAGAAAGAAATCGCAAAAGGGGTATGTTGCTACCATTTTGAAAGGATTAAGAAGCACCGAAGTAATGTCTAAACCCAATGATTTAAAACAAAGATAAAGGATCCCAGAACAAGGAAACACCACTTCAATTGTCTCACGGATCCGAATAACGAATCAAAATAGATTTTAAACGAGACAAAAAGGGTGGGTTAAAGACCACTCAAAAAAATATATATATTAAATTAAAGATTTTTCTTTAAGATATTTGAGATATTATATTATTGAACTTGAGTTATGAGTACAAATGATTTTTTCTTCTTCAGGAAGTAAGCTAAATAAAAATGAGTGAAATTGAAATTATAGAATTTATTAATTTATTTTACGGATTCCTTTCCTATTTATTCTAATCAAATTTTATCCATAGATAAAACTTCGAATCATTTTTTCTCGAGCCGTACGAGGAGAAAACTTCCTATACGGTTCTAGGGGGGGGGGGGTTCTTTTTCATCTACATCTATCCCGATGAGCCGTCTATCGAATCGTTGCAATTGATGTTCGATCTCGAAGAGAAGGAAGAGATCTTCGGAAAGTGGGTTTTTATGATCCGATCAAGAATCAAACTTATTTAAACGTTCCCGCTATTCTCTATTTCCTTGAAAAAGGCGCTCAGCCTACAGGAACTGTTCAGGATATTTTAAAAAAGGCAGAGGTTTTTAAGTAACTTTGCCCTAATCAAACAAAATTAAATTAAGGAAATAAAAACTAAGGGTAGGATAGTGATTTCTATATCATTTTGGATATCTTTTCTATACTATGTTTTTTTATTTCCTTTCTTGGTCTATTCGTATCTATTTCTCATTGCTTTTATAGAATCCTTTTCTATAGAATCTTTTTCTAAGGAAACCGTATTTGATTGATCCTCAAAAAATAGAAAATTATGGCATTACCTGTAATCGGGTGGTTTTCATTTGAACTCTAATACCAAGTAACAAACAAGGAATAGAAGTTCTTTATTCTATATGGATTCAATTTTTTTATATTATTCTCCATCTAATCTAAAAACTCAAAATTTAGTATATAAATATAGGTATATGCAGTGCCAATCCAACACAAGTCCTTTTTTTTACTATTATTCAATTTAAGTTTTTGTATTTTTTCATCGTATTCTTTTCTTAACCTTTATGTTGACAACGTTGTATCGAACAAATATAATTCATCGTGATAAGCAGATCTATTTATTTCCGTCCCATAGGTTTTCTTTTTTATTTTTACTTGTTGATTCAAATGATGGGTTCGTTGGATTAGCTTTGATACCCGGATTTTTGATTGAAAAAGTGGATAACATAGAAATAGGGGATGTTCTACCATTTTTACATTTATTTATTTTTTTGGTCGGGCAATTTTTTATTTTTTCATCTGATTCTGATTTAGTCATTTTTATGTTCCAAATAGAGTAGAAAAATTTAATAGAGTATAAATTTTTTTTTGATTTTTTATTTCGTAGAGTAATGCTTTAATTTAATAATTTTGTTTTATTCTGATTGTATCTACATACCCTTTTATATTTGGGTTGCTAACTCAATGGTAGAGTACTCGGCTTTTAAGTGCGGCTAGGATCTTTTACACATTTAGATGAAGCGAGGGATTCGTCCATACTATCGGTAAAGTTTGGAAGACCGCGACTGATCCTGAAAGGGAATGAATGGAAAAAATAGCATGTCGTATCAATTAAGAGTTCTGAGAATATTTTATTCTTTCCGGCTCGGTACAAAGCCTTCTTTAAATTATTGAAAGGGAGCAAACCGAAGTCAATTTCAAGTTGGGTCGAATTAATAAATGGATAGGGCCCCACGGCTTCAATTAATTTCATTTTTATTATAGGGAAAGAAAAAGCAACGAGCTTTCATTCTGAATTTGAATGATTACCCGATCTAATTAGACGTTAAAAAAATATTAGTGCCCAATACGGGAAGGCTTTCTCCCAGGAAAAAATATTATTGATTTTTTAATGAATCCTAAATATTACCACTCTCCATTCTATAATGGAATAATGGAGATGTATGTGTATAAGAAACAGTATATTGATAAATCAATTTCCAAAATCAAAAGAGCGATTGGGTTGAAAAAAGTAAAGGATTTCTAATCATCTTGTCATCCTATAAGGAAAACGAACATAAAAACTTAAAATTAAATGGAAAAAGAGATGATAGAGAATCTGTTGATAAGTTTATCTGGATCCGAGGTATCTATTCGGTTTGTACTATAATACCTTGTTTTTACTGTATCGCACTATGTATCATTTATAACCCCCAAAGTCCTCTACCTTTCATTTAAATAGAATTTCAAATGGATAAATTCCAAAGCTATTTAGGGCTAGATAGATCTCAACAACACTACTTCTTATATCCACTTATCTTTCAGGAGTATATTTATGTACTTGCTCATGATCATGGTTTAAATGGATCAATTTTGTTGGAAAATGCAGGTTATGACAATAAATCCAGCTTACTTATTGTGAAACGTTTAATCATTCGAATGTATGAACAGAATCATTTGATTCTTTCTGTTAATGACTCTAAACAGACTCCTTTTTTGGGGCAGACCAATCATTTTTATTCGCAAATAATGTCAGAGGTTTCTTCAATCATTATGGAAATTCCATTGTCTCTGCGATTAATATCTTCCCTAGAAAGGAAAGGGGTAGTTCAATCCGAAAATTTACGATCAATTCATTCAATATTTTCTTTTTTAGAGGACAACTTTTCACATTTAAATTATGTATTAGATATACTAATACCTTACCCAGCCCATCTGGAAATATTAGTTCAGGCTCTTCGCTATTGGATAAAGGATGCTTCCTCTTTGCATTTATTCAGATTCTTTCTCCATCAGTGTCATAATTGGGATAGTCTTATTACTTCAAATTCAAAGAAAGCCAGTTCTTCTTTTTCAAAATCAAAAAGAAATCAGAGATTATTCTTCTTCCTATATACTTTTCATGTATGTGAATATGAATCCGGCTTCCTCTTTCTCCGTAACCAATCTTCTCACTTACGATCAACATCTTCTGGAGCCCTTATTGAACGAATTTATTTCTATGGAAAAAGAGAGCACTTTCCCAGGGCTTTTCAAGCAAATTTATGGTTGTTCAAAGATCCTTTCATGCATTATGTTAGGTATCAAGGAAAATCAATTCTTGCTTTAAAAGGGACGTTTCTTCTGATGAATAAATGGAA